AAACATCCCTAGAAACAGACTTCTGCTACTTAAACTTATTAATTAAGTTATAGGATTTTGTATAGAATATCAAAACCAAAATGATTCCATTTCTACCATTATTATGATAATACATATTCCAACCTGCTTGAATACCAGAAAAAGAAATGGATTGGACATTTGATCTTTTCGCTGAGATAAAGGCATAAAAATCAGAAAGAATATATAGAATTAGAATCGGTTTTTTGGCATTTAACCCCCTTTTATGTTATGGATTTCGTTGTTCAAAAAATGATTCGAAGAGAAGAGAGAGACTTTGTTTACGGATTTTTGAGTAGAATACGATTGTGAAGTGTATAAGAAAAGAAGGTTTGTATGGCTTAAACACGTGTGGAGATATCTATAATATCCGTCTTTCTTCTCTTTTATTGTTTTATTTTATTGTCGTTCTATGTTCTATTCGGGGCAACACAGGTTGTGCTCTACGAAAACAGAATTGAAATTTTCTATTCAATTCAAAATGAAAATTGAAGTATGATACTTTTCTGATATCTGATAATTCTATATCGGGAACATATAAAAATAATATATATCCGTCTAACAATTTCTCTTGGGGGGTTTACATATACTCATAATTGTTGTTATAATTAATAATTAAAATTGAGAAGGATTTTTTGATTGAAAAAATCCATACTGATTAGTTATATATCAAGTTGTATTTTCTTATGTCATTAGGAAAACAAAATTTGGAGATTCAAATCCAAGAATCATTCATGCATTCTAAGTCAATAGTTAATGGTTCCTATTTTCAGAAAGTTGAATTTTGGATTTTGCGACTGAAAATCCACATTTGATTTTTCAATAGAAAGGTAAGAGAAAGTTTTGAACATTATGAATTTTGAGATAGACTCAATCGAAATTAAAAGAATGAATCAAACCCAATCAAAAGGGAAGAAGGATTAGGATTTCCTTGACTTTTAGGAAAAAGTCAGGAAAACAGAACTCAAGGTGCAAGTACAATAAAAAGCAGTTCAGTAATCCAGGAAAGTTTTCATCTATTTTGTATTTGTAGCATTTTGGCGACATGGCCGAGTGGTAAGGCAGAGGACTGCAAATCCTTTTTTCCCCAGTTCAAATCCGGGTGTCGCCTGATCAACAAAAAACTAGAAATCTCTTCTTTTCTTCTGTTGATATAACCCGCCGAATGATTCCCCAGCAGAAGCAGAGAAAGCAGACTGTTGATACTTGTTTGATTTTAAACATCTGGTCTGGGGTGGGGGTTTTTCTAAAAAATTGTAAATATCCTTGCATTGCATATTTAGGCTTAGGCTTCAAGGAAATATTCGAATGCTAGAGGGGCTATCAAGACTTCGCAATTACCTTCTACTACAAATCAAAATTTGAGATTATTAATGCATTGTATAATGACTGGACCTTGGATTAGATTGGAGAGCCCGATAGGAAATCTAAATAGTTGTGGAAGGGGGCGGAAGATACTTTATTATATACGAGGAACTCACGAAAATCTCTGAGTGCTCAAGCATCCAATCAATTGAAATGAGGGTCAACAAAAAAAGAATAGGACCTATTATTCCTACATGTTCCATTAGTAACATTCCCTTGAGATGTTACTGCGGATTTTGCTTGTGTTTAATCTTTCCCGATTAGAAATCATATAGGAATTTCTTCTAAAATGAGTGAATTTATTGGATTGGTTTATTAATAGTCTTCGTTCTTTTTGACTCTGCGCCATTGATTCCACTATTATTAGTGAGGAATAATGGAACAATTCCTTTATATTTATAGAGATAGGGGACATAATTCATATGGATATAGTAAGTCTTGCTTGGGCTGCTTTAATGGTAGTCTTTACTTTTTCCCTTTCACTCGTAGTGTGGGGAAGGAGTGGACTCTAGGGGTCCTACTAATTGAGTTAAGGAAGTAAACTGTATCAATATCAATTGCTTTCTAGATCGTTCTGCAACACGTTTTGAACAAAAAAAAAATATCTTCATTTTGAAATTCCATTGGACTCTATGAGAAAGAAAGGATATAAACATAGTGGTTGTCTAACGAGATACTATGCAGAATAAGATCGTCAGGTGAGTCACATATTGCGCATTTACCGCGTTTTAATTTTTGAAATTGGATTTAGACTTTATCGACTTATTTCATATCGTGGTTCAGGCGTTAAAAATCAGTGAGGTTTACTCTTCCTTTTCGATGCCCGTGGAACTACTGTCAATGGTTTACTCAATTACTTCTTGGGAATGTTAAAAAAAACAAGATTACTACGTGATTTTTTGAATATGCCTATATCTATCGCTTTTCCTTCATTGATTTGATTCTTTCAATAGATACCGAGATTCATATTGGAAATCAAAAATATAGTAATTCAAACTATAAGACATAAGAGGAATTCAGATTGATCAGAACAAATAGATATAGCAAATAAATGGAATTGGATGCTATGTCAATCCCATATATGGAATTGATATTCACATATATCAAGATAATATTGTAGATTGATCTATAGATCCATATCAAATGCAGCCTCTATCTTTATTTTATTCCAGGGGGCAGCTTTATAACTACAATCTAACTAATAAATAGTATGGTAGAAAGAAATAGATGAATCTTTCTACCATACTATCTATTAGAATACTGTCGATTCTAGTCCACTCATTTCATTTAAGACATGAAATTGGAATCTTTTTCATTTTATTTCGTCAATTTTGGCTAAGAACTCAGAAGTCAAGTTTCATTCAAATTAGTTAATAATTAATCGTTTTGACTGACTGTTTTTACGTAAATGATAAGTAGAAAAGCGGTAGGAACTAGAATAAATAGTGCAGTAGCAATAAATGCAAGAATATTTACTTCCATAATCTCATCGGTTTTTTACTTCGCAATAACTCGGGATTTAATCCCATAGAGATGATAAATCTTTGGCCTGTAAATTCAATGAATGAATATTACCTCTCGATGATCTTGAATTCGGATCAATATCATGAATAACAATATCTGAACTATCAAATCAATTCGTCGTCGAGAATTGAATAGTATAACATAGGAAGTTCTTTTATCCATACCGACCCAAACTTGGATTCCTGACCCAATCCAAAATTCCTTTATTTATTTATCATTATCATTTTTTAGCATCTGTTCTTTTTTTCTCTCTAATCTATCTAGTTCCTTCTTGTACAATCATCTGATGAAGTCTCATCAAATAGCTCTTCCACTTCCAATGGTCACATAGTTACAAACTCAAACAAACAATAAAAGCTAAATGGAAAAAGAAAAGAGTTTCGTTCTAAACTCTTTTTGACTTGGAAGACAAAGAAGTGTGATAAAGATGAGATCGTATAAAATGAATATTCATAAAATTGACTATTTTCTGATTTGTTCTTTCGTCGATGGGGCCTTAAAACAAAATTTAAAATCGGAAAAATGATTCATTCCCCTTTCTAAGAGGAGTAGGATCTTTGGTTGATCTGTCCTTCCCCCTCCTTTCTTCGTAGATTATTAGCCCCGGGACACCTATACCAAAAGCTCAGTGTGCAATTTGCCTGAAATCCATTTTTCATCTTCAAACTAGTAAGTGAGGTTCCATAAATCCGTAGCCAGAAAAATAAATTGTTTTTTTTTTGTTTTTTCTGGAAAGTATTTTCTTATATTCAATTTTGGATTGGACAAGAAAGGAATTCCCTTTGTGTATGCACGCCTCAAAAAGGTATAGTACTCGATTACATTACATGCATCGGGGACAATCGAAAAAGCCAGCAGTTCTTGGAATACTGACTATAATGCTACCAATAATTGTACTAATCCAACCGCATATGTCTTTCTCCGACCAAAGGGAAAGAAAAAAGAAATAAGGATTTCCCCTTTGCTTTGACAATGAAATTCTGCCCCCGGCCCCCTTCATAAAAAGGGAGAGATTTATTGGATCCGTCGGGACTGACGGGGCTCGAACCCGCAGCTTCCGCCTTGACAGGGCGGTGCTCTGACCAATTGAACTACAATCCCAGGGAAATACGGGATCTAGCAGAAAATTTGATTCTTTTTTATCTCCGGATCGGGTATTTCTGAAGTACAAAGGGGGTTATATCATCTCATGGCGGATTGGCGAATTATTGGGCCGAGCTGGATTTGAACCAGCGTAGACATATTGCCAACGAATTTACAGTCCGTCCCCATTAACCGCTCGGGCATCGACCCAGGAAGAATCAATTTTAGACTTATTGGTAATCCATGATCAACTTCCTTTCGTAGTACCCTACCCCCAGGGGAATTCGAATCCCCGCTGCCTCCTTGAAAGAGAGATGTCCTAAACCACTAGACGATGGGGGCTTGCTTGACCAACGGCCATCATACTATGATCATAGTATGATCAGTTTTTTGAAATTGTCAATATAATCGAATGATTCTATCCGAGGGATCTTTCCCCCTTTCAGACTTGCATAGAATTATTTTTTATTCGTCATTGATGAATTATTCATTAGAATCGCCATTAGAAATCTAGTAGTAGTATTTTTTTTTTTATTTTTGAATTATTTCAATTGAATTTATTTCGATTATTTTAGTTTAGATTATTTAGTATTTCAAATTTACTTTTTTTATTTACAAATTTGTAAATAAAAAAAGTAATAAATACAAAAAATAGAAATAATAAGGAAGAGTAGGATTTTTTCAGGGAATGATTGGTCCGTCAGAAAAGGAAAAAGGTGTGAAATTCGATTTCTTTCACTTTTATTTGATTCATTGTTAAGACGAGATATCCTTATCTCCCTCCCACCAAGACAGGAAATTAACAAACGAGAAATCTAGTAAGCGGGATTAAGCAGCAAATTCTTTTTTCTCCAAGAATTTAGTTCAGGAGACAAATAGAATCTCTTCATTCCATGATTCGATGAAATATCTTTAATTTTATGTTGAATTGCTAGGTGTATGTACATGTATCAATCAAGTGAATTTTGTTCTGGTGGGATCAATTCACTAAAAGAAAAAAAGCAATTCGA